ATACCTAAATGGAAGAAAAATCCGGATTAAACCCTTATTTATCTTAACCTTAGGTTAATTTACTTCGCCGAAAGGGAGCAAAATTGTTCGAACCCTTATTCTTATTAGTCTTTATTTTATTTTTTTTTAGGTTTAAGTCTGACGAGAATAATATTCTACAACTAGCAATTCATTTATTTTCAAACCGACCCATTTACTATCTATTATTTGATTGACTAATCCTTTATATTGGAATGGTTGAAGAGTCAAATGGTTTGGCAATTCCTCATGAGGGGATGAATCGAGAGAATTTTGAATTAGAGCTCTAGATTTTTGTTCATCCCTCGCCACAATAGTATCTCGGGGTTTACAGCGATAACTGGGTATATCTACTATACGACCATTGACTAAAATATGTCTATGGTTAACTAATTGGCGAGCTCCCGGAATAGTCGGAGCCATACCCAACCGAAAAAGGATGTTATCCAGGCGCATTTCAAGTAATTGTAGTAAAACCTGACCTGTTGACCCTTTTGCCTTTCCGGCGATACGAACGTATTTAAGTAATTGTCGTTCTGTAAGACCATAATGAAAACGCAATTTTTGTTTTTCTTCTAGGCGAATACGATATTGGGATTTTTTCCCGGAACGCGATTGGTTTCTAAGATCACTTCCAGCTCTGGGCCTTTTATTAGTTAGCCCCGGTAAAGCCCCCAGGCGGCGTATTTTTTTGAAACGAGGACCTCGGTAACGCGACATAAAGACTCCTTCTTTTTATTTATATTTAATTATTAATTCTTATTGATGAAATTTCATTCTACAGAATAAACCTAAACTAAAAATGAACTAAATTCGAAATAAAGCGAAATTTACTGAAGTATTATTCTATTAAAGAATAATGAGATGAGTTGGATAAATATCCAGATTTTTATATTCTATATATAGAAAAAGAAAAGGATTCTTTTCATGACATAGTTGTAAATTCCTATTAACATAATAAATCAATGGCTTTTGCCACAAGAGGAAGACACTTTTTTTCAATATTCTTTGATTTCAAAGATGCATTATCAATCATGTAAAACATCGAATAAAATAAATAGAAAAAAGCCGACTATCGGAATCGAACCGATGACCATCGCATTACAAATGCGATGCTCTAACCTCTGAGCTAAGCAGGCTCACATAACATAAATTCGACATGCATAGGAATTCAATAAACTCTTGGAATCTTTGCTATTAACTATTAAGCTATTCATATTCGCTATTCATAATTAATATGAATATATTAAAGAATAGAATATAGAATTTCAAATAACTGTTAAATATTATAGAACATAATAATTAATCTAGCGATATATAATTTCAATTTTTTTTATCACAATGAAATATTATTTTTTTTCTTTTTTAATTAAAAAAGAAAAAAAGGAGTCGACCGTTCAAGTATTCGAAATTGCGTCGGTAAATGAGTGGAAACGAGACAGATGTATAGGGTATGTATCCACCTATATTGAATTTCGGATACAGAAATGATAAAATCGTTTTTGATTGGACCAAAGATGAGCCTCCCATAGAAGATGAAAGAAGATAGACAATAAATCAAAGACAAAGGGGAGAAAACACTTTTTCGAGACAGGGTTCGGCATCTATCTAATGAATTCGCGGTATAAATGAAAGAAAAAAAGGAATGAGATCAAAATAAGATTTTCATCTCAAAAAGGGGGATATGGCGAAATTGGTAGACGCTACGGACTTAATTGGATTGAGCCTTGGTATGGAAACTTACTAAGTGATAACTTTCAAATTCAGAGAAACCCTGGAATTAATAAAAATGGGCAATCCTGAGCCAAATCACGTTTTCCGAAAACAAACAAAGGTTCAGAAAGCGAAAATCAAAAAGGATAGGTGCAGAGACTCGATGGAAGCTGTTCTAACGAATGGAGTTGATTGTCTTACGTTGGTAGAGGAATCCTTCTATCGAAACTTCATAAAAGATGAAGGATAAACCCGTATACATAATATAGAAGAATTGTTGTGAATCGATTCCATATTGAAGAAAGAATCGAATATTCATTGATCAAACAATTCACTCCATAATCTGATAGATCTTTTGAAGAACTGATTAATCGGACGAGAATAAAGATAGAGTCCCGTTCTACATGTCAATAGCGGCAACAATGAAATTTATAGTAAGAGGAAAATCCGTCGATTTAAAAAATCGTGAGGGTTCAAGTCCCTCTATCCCCAAAAAGACCCTTTGACTCCCTAATTATTTCTCCTATCCTTTATTGTTTATTTTATCCTTTTTCCTTAGCGGTTCAAAATTCCTTATCTTTTCTTTCTCATTCACTACTCTTTATACAAATGGGTCTGAGCGGAAATGCTGTTCTCTTATCACATGTGATATATATGATACATATACAAATGAACATCTTTGAGCGAGGAATCCCCATTTGAATGATTCACGATCGATATTTTTATTCATACTGAAACTTACAAAGTTGTTCTTTTGACAAATTATAGG